GAATTGAGTCTCGAACGCCACCGCGTTCTGGGAAAAAATCTCAATATTGTATTCGTCTAGAAGAAAAACAAAAATTGCGTTTTCATTATGGTCTGACAGAGCGACAATTACTCCACTATGTTCGTATTGCTGGAAAAGCCAAAGGCTCAACGGGTCAGGTTTTACTACAATTACTTGAAATGCGTTTGGATAATATCCTTTTTCGATTAGGCATGGCTTCGACCATTCCAGGAGCCCGACAATTAGTTAACCATAGACATATTTTAGTTAATGGTCGTATAGTAGATATACCAAGTTATCGCTGTAAACCCCGAGATATTATTACGACAAGAGATGAACAAAAATCCAGAGCGCTGATTCAAAATTCTCTTGATTCATCCCCTCATCGGAATCGGAAATGGAAGTTACCAAGACCAAAACATTTGATTCTTGACTCCTCCCAGTATAAAGGAGTAGTCAATCAAATAATAGATCGTGAGTGGGTTGGTTTGAAAATAAAAGAGTTGCTAGTCGTAGAATATTATTCTCGTCAGATTTGAACCTAATTAAAATACCAAACAAGGGTGCGGTGAATTTTTCCCCTTTTTCTCCTCTTCCATTCACTTATCTTAAATGGATCGGGGGAATTTTTTATGCCCTGAATACTCTACTCTTTCCAGTATTTTCCGTACCACAGGCAATTACAATTAGAATACAATTAGGAATAGTGAATCGATATCAAAGATAAAGAGAGGGCTGGTTTAACGGTTCGAATAATAGTCTTCATTTTTATTTGATACATTGCGAGCGATAAGATTCGTAATGTAGGTGAAGATACGGAAAGAGAGGGATTCGAACCCTCGGTAAACAAAAGCCTACATAGCAGTTCCAATGCTACGCCTTGAACCACTCGGCCACCTCTCCTACATAATCTTATGATTATGATTATTACCCATAAAACGGGTGAATAGCGATCCATTTCATTTAGAATATTGCAGTATTCTTTTTTTTTACGGTATAGGTATGACCAATCGATTATAACAATAAAATGAAAAACAAAAAAAGCTATATTGAGTCAAGTTTGTTTTGTCAAGACGACGACCCCCTCTTTTTATGATTCTGATGTTTAGAATGGTACCGGATTAAACACTGAATTGGAACGGGTCGCCCGACCCATATATTTTAGAATATGATTCTATTTAGACGTGATTAGATTAATACTTACTTGACTCCGGTTAGATAGGAATTCAAAAAACCCCTTATCCGTTGAAGATTTCTCAACGAAAACTTCTTACAGCTCGATTACAAATTCATGAATGAAACCGCGGATTTTTCTATTTCGATTGTATACTTTGGTGTATACACGCTATGCAAATAAGCAAAAAGGGGGTGCTTATTCTATTTGAATCATAGAAAGAGTGATTATTTGATTCTTTTTGTTCCGTGAATCCTAATCCAATCAAAACTTCTCAAATTTTCATAATCTGTAGAAAAAATTCCTAGATTCTTCCTTATAACTTCGCTAAAAGGCTAATAGAATAGTTTTGTTAATTACTATACTCCTTACTATATCCATATACTACTTTTTTTAAATGAAGTCCAATCGGATTCAAAGATTTCCTATTGATTCCTGTCAAAAGGGAACAATTTGAGTATAGGTTCCGCACGTTTTTTTTTTTAGAATGGGTCCGCTTTTATGGTATTTTGTACTGTACGATTCCTTTGTTTGTGGGATTTTTTATCCCACGAGAGGTAATGAGAAGAATTATCGAATGGATTGTTACCTATGCCGAGATCGCGGATAAATGGAAATTTTATTGATAAGACCTTTTCAATTGTAGCCAATATCTTATTACGAATAATTCCGACAACTTCAGGAGAAAAGGAGGCATTTACCTATTACAGAGATGGTGCGATTTGATTCTTTTTTTTTTTTTTCTCAGTCTTACGAGAAGGGCACACGCTTCCGGATAGAAAGAAAATTGTTGTTTTTTTGAAAAAAAAAACCTACGCTTGTTGAAGGTGAAGTTTGGGGAAACCGAGAACAATACCTTCTGTCGTGTATCCTCGGTTGATGCAACCTCATATGCTTCAATTTTTGATTCTAGTCTTGAGCGAAAGGTTAGCCTATAGGTTCTGGATTACAGGTTAATACTACTTCACTAGTACCAATTAGGTGGCATAGGGGAAGAAGCACTACATCTAGGAATCAACCACACAAAAAACTTTGTTAAAAATTCTCCCCTTTCCTGATCAGGATCGGGACTAACAAGAATGGTTGGGAAAACCAACATCCATCTCGTTCGTACTTTGGATACCCATATAACCATCGAAGGCTGTTGAAGTGACTAATTCCTGGAAATAGGGGGCGTTGAGGACAAATAAATTGTTGGAGTTACCTTTTCTATCTATTGCCAACACGCTTGGTGTTAAGAAAAGACCTTTTGCAGGGGGGGTTGGCTAGAAATTTCTTGCAAAAACACTAGTCCCTGTTCGTTCATAATGAGAATATTTCCCTTTT